AATTTAGCCTCTGTTTTTCTTTAGATCCCTTGTTTCACTCCGATAGTATAATAAATCAAGTCAATGCAAAGGAAATGAATCCATTTATATACTATTAAGTAAGTGAAATATATAAAAATAAAACATAAGAAAAATTATGCCACATCACTTATTCTTTGTACTGGATCTTACGGAGCCTGTTCATACATGACATGATTAAGTTTGATCATAGAAAAAGAAGATTCTCTTCAAACGAACCAGCCTATACTTCTGTATGGGGCTTTCACGCTGGTTGGAACAAAGACACATTTTTGGTTGGGAATTCAAATGTGGCAGATAAAAATATATATTCTGCACAGCCCGATCAATAGTTCAAGTCACACACTCCCATAATCCATTTAATCTTACAAAAATTCACTTCAACTACGAGTGTCGAATAAAAAAAATAAATAATAAACTAAATAATAAACTTATCCATTTTTGTAGAGCTGAAGAGAAAAATCCAAATACATGTCTTATTCTTATCAATAATACATATTTGTAGCAATAAAATACTTTTGTTTCTTCCCGAAGTAATGAATGATTGATTACAAATAGCTAGCTACAAGAGACTATCTATAAAGGGCCAGAAATACCTTGCTTCCGTATCATTAGGAAATGCATTAACATAAATACGGCAGTAAGAAGAGGTAATACAAAAGTGTGTAAACTATAAAAACGAGTCAAAGTGGATTGTCCCACACTAGCACTTCCGCGCAATAACTCTACCACGGGCGACCCGATTACAGGAATAGCTTCTGGCACACCTGTTACAATTTTTACAGCCCAATACCCAATTTGGTCCCACGGTAAGGAATAACCAGTTACACCAAAAGATGCGGTCAATACAGCCAAAACCACACCGGTAACCCAAGTCAATTCACGAGGTTTTTTAAAGCCCCCCGTGAGATACACACGAAATACGTGTAGGATCATCATGAGTACCATCATACTTGCTGACCATCGATGAACTGATCGGATTAACCAACCAAAGTTAGCTTCAGTCATTATATATTGAACAGAAGCAAAAGCATCCGTAACTGTCGGACGATAATAAAAAGTCATAGCAAACCCTGTAGCTACTTGTACTAAAAAACAAGTAAGCGTAATTCCTCCTAGACAATAAAATATGTTGACATGAGGAGGAACATATTTACTAGTTATATCATCAGCAATTGCCTGAATCTCAAGACGTTCTTCGAACCAATCATAGATTTTATTGAGATAGGTAAACCAAGGTACTCCCCTCTGAGAACCGTATATGAGAATTTCATCTCGTACGGCTCGAACATAAAGACCAAAATATAAAATTCTATCGGATACGTGTTTGAAACTGCCTAATTGTACAATTCACTCTTTTCTGACGATACGAACGAAAACGAAAAAAACCCGAAAGTTATTTATTGTGGTTATAATGCCAACATATCAAGTCGGCTCCTTCATTTATATGTTGAGGCCTCTTGAATCTTCTATAATTTCCTATTTTTATTTTTTTTATTATTTTTGTGTGTAATGAGACTTTAGGACGGTTTTCTTTATTATTGATAGGAATTTTCTTGTTAAGACCTATGAATGAATTACAACCTCAGGTTCATATTAGAACCACGATGAGTCAATAAAACCCTGTTAAACTAAGCCCGCAAATTCCGTGAGTAAGAACCATTGGATCATCATTTATTCAATGAATAGAGATAATGACTAAAAATCCAAAGGTATCTTTGGATTTTGATCAAAATAAGCATAAACAAGAGTTTAAAAAAGATGTGTAAAGCCGGCCACGAAGTCTGAATATTAAGTATGAATCATAGTTCTAAATACTTTGTAATATTATATAGATTCCGTGCTTCAGATACGAGCATATAATGAGAATATCTGACGAAATAAAACCATCTGTATCAAGATCACAGACCTACCTCTGTACTATCTATAGGATCCATTCTAACAAGTCACACACTCATATTCCGTAAAAACAGAAACAAAGAAATTTCACGGTCGAACTGCCAAATTAAATATAGAATGGGATAAAAAAAAGGGGTCTGCCTTAGCTTGAACAGCAAGTTAACTTAATAGAATCTAATTCATTGAAATTTCATCCAGTAAAATAGAAGAATTATAAATCTCTAAAATAATAGACAAGAATATGGCAAATAAAGCCATTGCAATACCCATTAACGGAGTAGTTCCCCACCCAGGAGCTACTTTACCATATTCTGAATTCAACGGTTTCAATAAAGCCCCGACACTAGTTCGTCTTGAACCAGATCTAGAACTACCCTCAACGGTTTGTGTAGCCATAAATCCTATTTTATATTCATTGAGATCTGTTGACTTTGTATACCATTCGGTTGTAAATAAATGATCTTAGCATAGACCATTGCGGTCTTGAAATTATATAAAAATGGAAACAGCTACATTAGTTGCCATCTTTCTATCTGGTTTACTTGTAAGTTTTACTGGGTACGCCTTATATACTGCTTTTGGGCAACCCTCCCAACAACTAAGAGATCCATTCGAGGAACACGGAGACTAGTTGAAGTAATGAGCCTTCCAAAATTGGAAGGCTCATTACTTTCAATTGAGATACAGAAAAATCATTTTGTTTTTTTAGTTGGAACTTTAGGCGGTTCTCGAAAAAAGATAGCGAAAAAAATTATTCCTAGAGTTGAGACTAAGAGGAATGTATAAACCAAAGCTTCCATAGATTCGAGCGTAATTTAGAATTATAGCTTCCATACCTGTTTATTTGAGATCGTCTTCCGGATAAAGAAAGAGCAAGACAAGAGTCAAAGATTCAAATCAAGCTTTTTTGGTAGCGTATATCAAAATCAAAAAACTAAATACAAAAAATATATATCTATTGTATCAGACTGCTTGTCTTCTTGTAGTAGGGTCTCCAAGTTTTTGGAATGCTCCAAATTCCACTTGAGCATCCAAATCCGGGTCAATACCAGCAAAAACATCCCTGAACAAGGTTCGAGCGCCATGCCAAATGTGTCCGAAGAAGAAGAGCAGAGCAAAAGAAGCATGTCCAAAAGTAAACCAACCCCTCGGACTGCTACGAAAAACACCGTCGGATTTCAAAGTAGCACGATCTAATTCAAAAATTTCCCCCAATTGAGCACGTCTAGCATATTTTTTCACAGTAGCAGGATCACCATAACTGACTCCATTGAGTTCACCACCATAGAACTCAACCGTTACACCTACTTGTTCGACACTATATTTAGATTCCGCCCTTCTAAAAGGAACATCGGCTCTAACAATTCCGTCTCCATCTACCAAAACAACCGGAAATGTTTCAAAAAAAGTAGGCATACGACGTACAAAAAGTTCACGACCTTCTTTATCCTTAAAGATAGGGTGTCCTAACCAACCAACAGCTATTCCATCCCCGCTATCCATTGAACCCGCTCTGAATAATCCCCCTTTTGCAGGATTATTGCCGATGTAATCATAAAAAACCAATTTTTCGGGAATTTTAGACCAAGCTTCAGATAAACTTTGCTTTTCAGCTAACCCTGCACTAACTCTTCGATATATTTCTTGTTGGAAATAGCCTTGATCCCATTGATAACGAGTGGGGCCAAATAATTCAATCGGGGTAGTTGCTGAGCCATACCACATAGTTCCTGCAACTACAAAAGCTGCAAAAAAGACAGCAGCGATACTACTGGAAAGGACGGTTTCAATATTTCCCATACGTAATCCTTTGTATAGACGTTGGGGCGGACGGACACTCAGATGGAATAGACCTGCTAATATGCCCAAAGTTCCTGCTGCAATATGATGAGAAGCAATTCCTCCCGGAACAAAAGGATCAAAACCTTCCACACCCCACGCTGGATTTACAGCTTGTACCCTCCCCGTTAGTCCATAAGGATCGGATACCCATATTCCGGGACCATACAATCCTGTTACATGAAATGCACCAAAACCAAAGCAAGCCACCCCTGAGAGAAATAAATGAATTCCAAAGATCTTGGGCAAATCCAAAGAGGGTTTGCCTGTCCGTTCATCACAAAATATTTCTAGATCCCAATACACCCAATGCCAAATAGCTGCTAAAAAGCACAAGCCAGAAAACACAATATGTGCACCAGCCACACCTTCGTAACTCCAAATACCCGGATTTGTTAGGGTCCCCCCTGTGATATTCCAACCACCCCAGGAATTGGTTATTCCTAAACGAGTCATAAAGGGTATAACGAACATACCCTGTCTCCACATTGGATCAAGAACAGGGTCAGAAGGATCAAAAACCGCTAATTCGTATAGAGCCATGGACCCGGCCCAACCAGCAACCAGAGCAGTATGCATTATATGGACAGAAATTAAACGGCCGGGATCATTCAATACAACCGTATGAACACGATACCAAGGCAAACCCATAAAAATACTCCCTTTTTTCAATTAAAAATAGCCGCTATGTAACTTTATTGCACTGTAAAAAAACTATACTATGGACCTTACTTTAAGTTTTTAGTGGATTATCTTGAGGAAAGGATTCAAATTTGTTCTATTCTTTTAGTAAGAATATCTATTAAAAAAAAAGAATTCTTTTGTTCCTAGGAAGAAAAAGAAGCAGATTTATTCTACACCCGATAAGTACAAATACGCAATGGTGGGCCGGTGATAGTTTTTTATACGATTAACTGCATCTATATTTGTTCATCATCCCACGTAAAATACCTATTTGTAAAAAATTTATTTTATTCATTCTGTCTTACTTTATTTATGAACTTATTATTTTTTTAATCTCTGGATAAAATATTCGTAAGACAATAAATACATTTTTACGCTTTCACATCAAAGTGAAATATAGTACTTCATTTTTCTTTCGTTTAATGCCTATTGGTGTTCCAAAAGTACCTTTTCGAAGTCCTGGAGAAGAAGATGCATCGTGGGTTGACGTATAGTGCGACTTGTCAGATCTATTTGGTTATATGGTATTTCCCCGTTCTCTTACCCGATTGAGATATCCTCTCTTTCGCCCAAGAAAGATTGATTCAATCATCAAAAATTTGGAGCGTGAAATGAAAAGTAAAAGTAAAAAAATTATATTTATTAGGGGCTATACAGATTAATATTAGCAATTAGACTTATTTATGGTTGTTTTGGTTCGAACAATAAAAGGAAATATTCCGCAGGCTCCGTTTAGAAAAAGCCTATTGTTAATATATAATATATCTATGATTTATAGTTAATATAATATTTATAATATAAAAACACAAGTGATCTCAAAATGTTAATAAATTGAGTAATATGATGAATGCATTGAATATTAGATTTGGGGAGAGACATGAAAAAATTTTTAATTAAAAAAAATCGTAGCAAAAAGAAGTAGTAGTTAGGTATTTGGCCTATATAGACAAATCAAACTCGGTTAGATCTTTACTCGGAGTAGAGCATAAACCTAAAAGAATTCAAGAGGGCCTTTCAGGAACAAGAAAATTACATTGTAATTTGGATTAAATCCTGATGTAAAGTAAAGAATACATCAATAAGAAGTTAGTACGAAAAGTTTAGTGAATTTTTATTTCTAAAAAAACTAGAATCTACACATTGATACATTGATTCTTTTTTTCGCGAGGTGTATTGAACCGTATGCATTAAAAGATGCATGTACGGTTCCGAGGGAATACAATTTTAGCCCACTCAACCGACTTTATCGAGAAAGAATTCTTTTTTTAGGACAAGATGTAGATACCGAGATATCAAATCAACTTATTGGTCTTATGGTATATCTCAGTATAGAGGATGATACCAAAGATCTGTATTTGTTTATAAACTCTCCTGGTGGATGGGTAATACCTGGATTAGGTATTTATGATACTATGCAATTTGTGCAACCAGACGTACAAACAATATGCATAGGGTTAGCCGCCTCAATGGGATCCTTTATTCTGGTCGGAGGAGAAATTACCAAACGTCTAGCATTCCCGCACGCTTAGCGCCACTGAGTTTTTTATTTGAGATAACAAAAAGAAAACAAGACTATGCCTTCGCGATATATGAAAAAGGACTATTAAGTAATAATAGCATGGCACTTTGAATTCGATATTAAATTAATATTAGTTTTTTTTTTTTTAATAGTTAACTTATGTATCGAAAGAGTAGTTTGAGATAAAGGGCATTTCCTATTTTATTTGATATAGTAGGAGACACATTAGAGCGTCACAAATTTTTTTGTTTTCACACCAAAAAACTCTTAACAATATATTATTCTGAAAGAATACAAAAAAAAAATAAACTTTGGGATTGCTAAATCATGGAGGAAATTAATATATAAAGCAACGGAACCATCGTAGTATTTTTTTAATTACTCCAAAAAGAAGGGTGGTTAGTGGATCATTTACCTATGTGAATATGATAACCAATATAATTTTATATTTCTTCAATTTAAGGTAAATAAAGTTAATCCATTATGGAGCCGTATGCAATATGTAAAAGATGCTCGTACGGTTCTTAAAATTTATCTTTTTTATATAGTTTGAGTAGATTAATATTATTCTTTCACGCTAGAATAATAATTTATGATGTTATTTCATCAGGGTAATGATCCATCAACCTTCGAGTTCTTTTTATCAGGCATCGACGGGAGATTTTATCTTGGAAGCAGAAGAACTACTGACGCTGCGCGAAACCCTCACAAAGGTTTATGTACAAAGAACGGGAAAATCCTTATGGGTTGTTTCCGAAGATATGGAAAGAGATGTTTTTATGTCAGCAATAGAAGCCCAAACTCACGGACTTGTGGATCTTGTAGCGGTTTAATAAAAATAAGATAGATTTTACGAAAGTAAAAGTATATAATGTGATATTTTACCTTCTTACTGGGGTTAATAGATTCAATAAAAAAGGATTCATAATTATCCGGTTAGGATCGATCTAAACCATCCCATTCTGTTATATGATTCAACATGCCAACTATTAAACAACTTATTAGAAACACACGCCAGCCAATTAAAAAGGTCACCAAATCCCCCGCTCTTGGAGGATGTCCTCAGCGACGAGGAACATGTACTAGGGTGTATGTGTGACTCGTTCAGATCATGGACTACGCAAAAATAAAAATGAATTAAGTATAAGTAATGAGAAATAGTGATATGGGAGAGAATGTAAGAAGACCCGTCACTATACTAAAAAGGAAAATATTAAAAAAAATCTAGCATATCCTTTCCTTCTATTGCGCTATCAAAATAATTTATGGTTGACATTGGTACAAATCCAATCATTTACACTTATAATTTAAGATGAGAAAGAATTCCCCATTGATAGAAAATGGTATTCATTAAGCAGGGAAATAATATTTAAAAATCAAAAAGATTATACCCTTAATTCTTGACTCCTGCAAGAACGGACTAACAAGGTCAGCTACTCAGCTAATCCTCATAATAAAAAAAATACCGTTACTGTATAGGTTGGTCTTTTTGTGAAAAACCTATTACTGGATAATAATGGGTAGAGCCAAAAAGTGTAAACTGTACAAGTTAACAATAAGATTGATGAAATGAGGGAGGGGGCTCCGGTGTATAGAGAGGACCTCACCGTTAATAAGCAACCATAAAAACGAAGGAAACCACTATACCTATTTTATTTACTATGTTTTTGATATCTAGTATCAATACAATTTCTTATTTCTAGGCGAAAAGCCTAGAAATAAATCGTGGTCAGGAAGGTTATAGTAGCAAAAGGCATTGGAATTTTTTTTATACACTGGAAAAATCCGTTTTGTTATTAATAAATTAGGAAAGGTAAAGGAAATAACTGAAAGAAAAAAAATCTATTAGTTATTAACCAAAGTTTCATTTATTCAATGACTAGAATTAAACGCGGCTATATTGCCCGAAGACGTAGAACCAAAATTCGTTTATTTGCGGCAAGTTTTCAAGGAGCTCGCTCAAGACTTTCTCGGACTATTATTCAACAGAAAATAAGAGCTTTGGTTTCGTCTCATCAAGATAGGGGTAGGCAAAAGAGAAATTTTCGTCGTTTGTGGATTACTCGGATAAATGCAGTAATTCGAACTAATAAACTATACTATAGTTATAGTCGATTAATACACAATCTGTATAAGGGGCGCTTGCTTCTTAATCGTAAAATACTTGCACAGATTGCTATATTAAATAGGAATTGTCTTTATATGATTTACAGCGAGATCTTAAAAGAAGATAAAGAGATTGCGAGGAATCCAATGTAATGTTTCTCCGATGAGTTAATTTGAGAAGGTAGAGTATAAATTAGTATAAAAAATATAGGATATCATATGATTATGATAAATTATGATAAAGTCGTCACAATAAATAAACACGTTCAATAAAAAAGGATTTATTTTTCAAATTTTTGAACAAAATATCAATGCGCATTTGAAGTTGGATTTAAGTTTTTTTTGATTCAATTGAAGAGCAAGCTTATTTATTTTGAATTATAAGGTCTGTAGTTCTAGAACTAGAAGTTGACTCATTTCTTTCAAATTGTTTCTCATTATTAAGAAAAGGTAACAAAGATAAAATACGAGCTTGTTTTATAGCAATAGTAATTAATCGTTGTTGTTTTAAGGTTAATCTATTCACTCGCCTAGATAATATCTTTCCTTGTTCACTAATAAATCGACTAATTAAACTCATATTTCTATAATCAATTCGATCCCCCGATTGTATCGGGGGCAAACGCCTACGAAAAGATCGCTTAAATTTAAGAAGGAGCCGCTTGGATTTAACCATTGGATTCTAGTCCTTGTCTTGAAAATCCTAATTCTATTTTGATTGAATTAGAAATGATTTAAAATTAAAAAAAGGATTTTTTATTTTATATTTCACTAAATATAGGATCCGTTATATATTTTTTTCTATAAAATTTTTTTCTATAAATAATATTAATAGAAAAAAATTGGTATAAAAAATATGTAGTTTTTCGTCTTCTTTGAAAAGCAAGGCGGACGCGCAAGCGGTCGATTAGATCTATTTCTTTATCTCCCCGTGAATCGTATGTTTGTAACAAGAGGTACAGAATTTTCTCAATTCCAATCGACTAGGCGTATTATGTCGATTTTTTTGAGTAATATATCGGGAAATGCCCAGTGATTCCTTATTAACGCGGCTTCGAACACAAGAGATACATTCCAAAATAATCGTTACTCGAGCATCTTTACCCCTGGCCATGAACCTCCTTTGGATTTTTGATTGACTCAACCGTTCTCTTTTTCCATTTTCCGAAGCGAAGAAGAAAGAAAAAATAGACGTTGCTAAAGTGAAATCCAATTATGAAGGATTTCCTTGCAATCTATCGATATAGTAATAATAAGTAATATAATGATTTCTAACTTTATACTTATAATTGCTGTACAATATTTAATTTTTCATTGAATTCTCTTGTATGATATTGTTATTATAAGTATTTCTTTTTATTTCTCACACTTTTATAAAATATAAAATAATTTTTTTTGGTCTCGAAACCCTGAGTTCGTAGTTTGACTAGGGTGAATCCGCTTTTATTTATTTAAATTTTTTTATTATAAAAAAATAAAAAAAAGTATTAGTCAAAGATTTTTTATTATAGTTCTGATTTTATTCACCCCTTTCACGTCTCACTTACTATAATGAAAAAAGGGGAATATTAACGCATCTGGAAATAACCGATTGATCTCTATCAATAAACCCGCTAAAGAACCAAACCATAGAGTACTTACTACAGGTGCCACGGAAAGGTATGTTTTTAGATTTCGCATTTTAGGTCCTCCTTATTTTTTTTTTTATTTTATTCTAATTTGTAATACATAATACTAATACATATATGACCATATGTGTATATGTAGTTAATGACGGACACTCGTATTTCAACGTAGAATACCTAACGTAGATTGAAATGTACAACAATTCGGTAAAAATTAGCAATTATTTTAAAAATTTTCTTAAAAAAAGGGCGTCCTGTTCTATTTGAGAATTCCCAACAACTACTCGTTTTTTATGGTTTCTTACTTCTT